TATGTTCCTTTATATAGTAGTGAGAATGGGGGGAATACTCCAGATAAGAAATGAGCTCGCGCAAAATCTAATTTTGCTTCATTGACAGTTATCTAACCAGTCTTTTTTATTCTTTTATTTCACTCTGCGTCTTTTTGCGCTTCCCATTAAAAAAAAGTGACTTTAAAAGAACTTGCTCGAATTTTTGGGTGTTTCAACTAAACACCAAAAAATAAGTAAAGTAGGTTTTCGGGGTTTTTTCCAAAAAAAGGTCTGGGACACGAAATACTATGTGAATTTCTTTCTTTTTCAAGCCCGATTCGCTGCCCCGAAGGCGCACTTCGCGTACTAGGGTTTTAAGGGAGGGAGAGATCTATTTCCGTTGGGGGATCCTTAATTTCTCTATTTCCTGTTGGTTCCATTCTTCCTTCTGTTTTTTTCCCTACTAATACGATAAGTGTCATTCATTCCATTCTTACTTTAGGCTATTTTCTTCTTCAGTTTATGAAGCCTTTTTCTTTTCTTTATCTATCAAATTTTCCTCTTTTTGAGTGGAAAACGCCCCATAGTTCTAGTCCTAATGTAATGCTATTTTGTTTCCCCCGAACTCTCCTTTCAGTCCTTCCTTTATGAGTAGCTCCTCTCCTAGATTTCACGAGCCTTTTGTCGGCACCGCCTTACGAAGGGTCTAGCTCTCATTTCATTCCTAGGTTTCGAGACTAGATATGACTGAAGCTGTCCTTTCCCGGCCGGCCTACGTGCCCGATGGGATCAAGTCAATACTTCGGTCTTTGACTTCGGTAATCTAAGAAAGCACAGAGCACTTACCTTACGACTGAGTCATTTAGGAGCAAAGTTCTCAGTAAAGCTCCTACCATCACAACTAGGGCCTTCGCTTTATGCTTCCCTTCCTTTATGCCAAGGGGGTCGTAAAGCTCATCTTTTGAAAAAGCGCTTGCTACTTCGTTGTGAATATGCTGCTCATCACACATACATATGAACCCTGAGTTGTGCTATTCACATATCTGGTCAACAAGGGTAAGGGTGTCATTGACCAAATGTACATACTCTGGCTTTAAGTAAGCTAATGGTTGTGTGAGTAGTTTCTCGGGCATGTATGCCCACCAGGAAATAAATGCAAGACTTAAGCACATAGACAATCCTAAGGTGATCTTTCTTTTGAAGGCCCATAATCGTAAGAAAGTGGGCCTTGTCTTTTCTAGCCTTTGTTCTTCTATCCGTTTGAATCTCCTCATTTTCATGTCCCAATCTAAGAAATTCTTCTGTGCACTCATAGCAAATCTTTTTTTATGTTTCAACTCCCCTCTTTCTTCCGCTCTTCCGCTATTAATCACAAATGGGTTTTCCCTCACTAGCTAGATGAAACTAGTGAGCGATCACCGCAGCTTTTCTTTCCTTATTATACGATAAAAAACAAGATTCGTAAATAAGAGACTGAAAGCAAATACCTGAAGAAAGGGTTTACTTATGGATAATGAAACCCACCAAAGAACTACATGATATGTAAAGGATTTCTTCCCTCCCCGGATTTAAGCATTACGGATCGAAGGAATGAAAGGGGGGGTTGTTGTCCCCCCTAAACTGAACACATTCCGAATCAACGCACTTTTCGCTATCTACGAGAAGACGAATTCAGATTTTTGAATCCAATAGTTGTAGAGTGGATTCATACCGCCCTTTACTTACAGGTAGGACAAGATTGACCCTCCATCAACTATTAGAGGGAATGACAGAATGCGGTAGGGCTTCTGTCAGCTGTGGGTCCTAGGATTCACTGCTTTCTTCTTTCGTCTCCATAGCAAGAGTTCGTAACCCTCATACATCCTCAAGGGTTGGCCTCTGGAAGATCCACTCACTCGTCTTTACCTTTTAGTTATCATACCATGAGGACGAGCAGTCGACTATGGTCTTTGTTCATAGACCCTATTCGTTGAGCCTATATCTAATACCCTTTTCTTATGCCTCTTACTTTCATGTAGGGAAATCTCTCCATCTATGAAATTGCTTATTCAAGTACGGCTGCTTTCAGGTTACTACTATAAAGAGGTAGTTTGCTCTTAGCCATACTCGACTACCTTATACGTCTTCGATGTCACTGACTTTCTCACTTGAATCGGCGAAGAACCGAAGCCTTGTCTTTGTGAACCCCTTCTCTCACCTTTCAGTACAAGGAAGGTGTCCATCTATGGGGCAATCAATCCTAACAAACCCGACACCGACTTTATATATATTACCAGAAAAGAAAGAGTGCTTAGTGCTTGGTCCCAGATAGCAGCTCCTGATGAACTGCCCGGCTAGGCACGATCGCAGACAGACACAAATGGGGCAGGAAGCCGCTTGCCTTAGTGAGCGAGAAAAAGAGGAAGGGGAGGACGCTTTTGCACAAGAACAAGGGTTGAGTCATAGGGGATTGCTTGAGGAAGGCCCACATACCATTCCGAAAGAATGGAGTAGAGGCACCCCAACTTAGTGAAACGAGAATTGAGAATGCCTTGGGCAC